ATCCTCTCAGAAATAAAAAGAATCGAGTACTAAAGAAAGACCGCGATTTGGGATGAACAAAAATACTTGTTACGGCAATAGCACTTAGTAAGACCAACCGAAGGGCTAGGTTTCGCTACAAAAAAGGGGTTTATTTTGGAACAAACTTACACTACACAATGAAAAATAGCACAGAGTGATAGAATTCGTGGAATCATAAATGATCTACATAAGATACTTCTAATAGAAAGAATCACACATTGTCGAACAATTCGACAGACCAAATCCCCAAACCAACCCAACTCATAGAATATAGACGAAGGAACGTTGATACATTAAGGACCGATTCATTATCTCTGCATTATATTTGAAACAACCAATTTGTTTGTTGTTCGGCCAAAAAAGAATTAGTTGAAGTCGAGGGATTTCTACAAATACAAGACCAAGAAAAGAATAGGTACTAGATCTGTGTAACTTAGGATTCCATTTAGCTGGGTCAGGATAAAGTTTTTAGACGGAGGAGCATGTCATGATTTTCATTGACTGAGATTGGGTGTACCAAAACAAAAGTATATCCGTAACTCTTTGATCATGGACAGGAAAAAAGTCATATGTAATTCATCCGTGAAGATTAAGGAAGAAGGATAGGTATTTTATCCTAGATTTTACAAATAGCGATTGGATTCGTTGGAATGAATTATTGTTTTTATTTTCCTGTCCCTATGTATTCGCACGAGCATGTGGTAATGCTTTCATTTCTACGGACAAATAGACCGGTCAGTCCATAAACAAGTACTAATCTAATGAGGAAATTAAAACTATACTAATACTAAACTAAAATAGAATGTCTATACAAAAATAGAATGTGTTAGGGCTATACGGACTCGAACCGTAGACCTTCTCGGTAAAACAGATCAAACTGATTATTATCGAAATGATTCGAACTGTTTCAAAGACCCAACATGCATTTTGTTGCATTGGGCTCTTTCATCAACTGATTGATGTAAAGATCAGTTAGTCCACCATATTTTTTCTTTATGGGAAAATAATAAGATGGCTCCATGTGCTCTGTGATTCATCATTTGTATTCTGATGAAGGAGCAATACCAAAGTGTTTCAAAGAAGGGTTACCTTGACTTAGGTCTGCCTCCGGCCTAGATCAACCTGAGTTAAATGGAGTCTCTATCGTTCCGCTGCAAGAATTAAATATGAGACTTCATACACCTTAAAGTTCATAGGACGAAAAGAGGTTCTTTTGAGTCCCTTATACTCATTAAGCCTAGCATTGAATGGACCGGGTATTTACCTTATCAATTAGCAAATCAATGGTGGGTTCTATTTGATTTGGCACCTGAATTCGCACTCAAATCGGACCGAACCCAATATTTGTCAGGCTATTGTTCTCTTGTTCCTTCGAATCTATAGAGTAAGACATCGATTTCTCAATAAGATCAATTATGTTCATTGCATAATGGGCTCCCTTGAAAAGCATTGGCGCACGTGTAAACGAGGTGCTCTACCTAACTGAGCTATAGCCCTTATCATAGATATCTTAACATATAGATAATTTCTTGTCAAGATAGGATCCTACATGATAGCTCTCTGATCCGTTTACTGTTAGTGGATTGGTATTGCTTAGAAATAATATTCCACCTATAATCCCCGAAGCGATGGGTCCTTTTTTTGTGATGATAAATAACCTACTTAACTCAGTGGTTAGAGTATTGCTTTCATACGGCGGGAGTCATTGGTTCAAATCCAATAGTAGGTAGAACTTATTAGATATCGGAGTCAATGGTATCTAATAAGTTTTTCTACCCATCTTCTTTTTTCGTTGTATCATCTAGACTTGATTGTCTTCAATTGGCGGAATCCAAATCTGGTGTATAGTGTCTAATAATAAAGAACTTCTTTTGATTATTATTTTGATGTATTTTTGACTAGTACGAAATAACATTCAGAGCCTCTACTCGTGTCCTAGCTCGTCTGAGAGCTAGATTCGCCTCAATTGCTTGTCTCTTACCCGGAGTTCTACTCAAGTTAGCTTCAGCTATTTCAAGAGCTTGTTGAGCTTCTTGCGGATCAATGTCAGTACTCATCTCCGCATCATTTCCCAAAATGGTGATCTCATTATTACTTATTCTAGCGAAACCGCCCATCAGGACCACCGTTAACCATTGGTCATTGAGGCGTATTCTCAAAAGACCTATATCCACCGCCGTGGCAATAGGGGCGTGGTTTGGTAATACGCCAATTTGGCCACTATTAGTAGATAAAATGATTTCTTTCACTTCTGAATCCCAAATAATTCGATTAGGAGTCAGTACACAAAGATTTAAGGTCATTTCTTCTCCCCTTCTAAGTTCAGAGCTTTCGCGGTAGCTTCATCGATGTTACCCACTAAATAAAAGGCCTGCTCGGGAAGACTATCTAATTCTCCGGAAAGTATCAGTTGAAACCCCCTAATTGTTTCTGCGAGACCAACATATTTCCCTGGAGAACCGGTAAAGACTTCTGCCAC